CAACTATATCAACTGTACTTAAACTGTTAGATAATCATAGTAGGTGATAACATCACTGTTACCATCGCTATTTCAGAACCGTACATGAGATTTTCACCTCATACGGCTCCCCTAGGGCCATAAATAAATCTAAGGACCGAGTCGGTATTATTTATCTTGATATATTTATAGGATAAATAGGTTCCAAATCTAGCAAAGGCCCTGAATTAGACCGCTTAAATTCTGTCTGTTATATGTTATATAATAATAAATAAAAAAAAAACTACGTCTGAATCGATCTTATCCTTTATTTAATAAATTTAATAAATAATTTAAATTCTTATTTGTTAAGTAATAACTTTTAGTCTTCAATAAAATACTGCTTGTAGAAATATCAATAACCCATCGTTTTCAATTATGAAAAATAATAGGAAAGAAAGAATAAAATAAAAGAATAAAAAAAAGATCTCTCTTTTTTTTTGTAATTCTATTTTTTCTATTTTTTTTTTCATTCCTATTCTTCTTTCTTTTATTAAAAAGAAAGTGGGGATTCTAAGAAAAAGGGGGAGCTTACAAAATAAAGGATTATTTCGTTTCCGATAGTCATTTATTTTAATTGGTGGATAGGAGTATACTCTGGATCGGAATCGTGGGGAGTACTGCCTGATCATTTCTACTAACTTAAAGCCCCAATTAGTATTCTTTTTATATTATGTGCAAATGTCCTTTGGGATAAATTACATAATCGCTATTACTAATCCTTTGCGTAGTTTGGCATTTCTAACCATCCACTCATTTTTGCTAAACCCTCCGCTTTATGGTAATGCAAACAAATGTTAGTGAAAACCGAATAGGGTTGATTTTTTTGAACCCGCTTCAAGCTAGGATGACATGACTAATCAACCAATCTTGGGGTAAACGGTCTCTTCTTCTGTTTATTTATATTTATGCTCAACTCTTTAATTCTTCTTATACATCGAAGATGAGACTCAATAATTTTACTGCAAATATATATTATATAGCTGTTTTCTTTCACTCATATAACTATATAATTTAATTCATTAATCCAAATAATGAATTAAAAATGAAGATATCTATGCAATTTATTTCAACTCTTTTTCTATAACGACTAGAAAGAAAGGAATAGGGAAAAGTTTATGTTTCAACGAATCGCACGTAGAGCTATTGATAATACACACAGGGTTAATGGTATTTCATAACTAATCGATTGAGCAGCAGCTCGTAGACCACCTAAAAAGGAATATTTATTATTTGAACCATATCCTGACATAAGAAGTCCAATGGGAGCAATACTTGAAACCGCAATCCATAAAAAAACCCCGATATTGAGATCGGATAAAACAAGGCGATAGTCAAAAGGAATTACTGAATAACTTAGTAGAATTGATATGACTGCTATGGATGGTCCGATACTGAATAAACGAGTATCTCCTCTAGATGGAAGAAGATTCTCTTTGAAAAGTAGTTTTGTCCCATCTGCTAGAGCTTGAAGAACTCCTAAAGGACCGGCGTATTCGGGTCCAATACGTTGTTGCAGCCCTGCGGATATTTCTCTTTCTAACCATACAATTACTAGTACGCCTATTGTGATTCCCAATACAAGAGTCAAAATAGGAACAAGCACCCATATAATTCCATAGACCTCTTTTAAGGATTCCACTCTGTAAAAAGAATTGATATCTTGTATTTCCGTTGTATCAATTATCATTTCAACGATCAACTTCTCCCATAATGATATCTATGCTACCTAGTATTGTCATAATATCAGCCAATTTCATTCTTTTAACTAACTGAGGAAGAATTTGCAAATTGATAAAACCCGGCGGGCGAATTTTACATCTCCAAGGAAAACCACTCTGATCCCCTATCAGAAAAATTCCCAATTCGCCCTTTGGGGCTTCGACTCTCACATAAAGTTCTTGTTTCGGCAATTCAAAAATAGGAGAAGGTTTTTTACTAATGAATCGATATTCAAAATCATGCCATTCTGGATACCTTTCTCTATCAAAGTATCGGATTTCTAAATTCTCATAGGGCCCCCCGGGAATTCCTTCTAGAGCCTGTTGAATAATTTTTATGGATTCTGTCATTTCACCAATTCGGACTAAATAACGAGCTAACGAATCTCCTTCTTTTTGCCATTGGACTTCCCAATCCAATTCGTCGTAACACTCATAATGATCAACTTTACGAAGATCCCATTGTATTCCGGAAGCTCGCAGCATTGGTCCTGATAAACCCCAATTTATTACTTCGTCTCTACCAATAATTCCTACGCCCTCGACGCGTTCTAAAAAAATAGGATTTCGTGTAATAAGTTTTTGATATTCAGTAACTCCTGTAAAAAAATAATGGCAGAAATCCAAACATTTATCTATCCAGCCATAAGGTAGATCAGCCGCTACCCCTCCGATACGAAAATAATTATGCATCATTCTCATACCAGTGGCAGCTTCGAATAGATCATATATGAATTCTCTTTCTCTGAAAATATAGAAGAAAGGAGTTTGTGCACCAATATCTGCCATAAAGGGTCCGAGCCATAACAGATGAGAAGCTATACGACTCAATTCCAACATAATTACTCTGATATAACTGGCTCTTTTAGGTACTTGAATATTTCCTAACTGTTCTGGCCCATTTACAGTTATTGCTTCTGTGAACATAGTAGCTAAATAATCCCAACGAGTTACATAAGGCAGATATTGTACAATTGTTCGGTTTTCCGCAATTTTTTCCATTCCTCTGTGTAAATAACCCAATATTGGTTCACAGTCAATAACATCTTCACTGTCCAGAGTAACGATGAGTCGAAGAACACCATGCATTGACGGGTGGTGGGGGCCCATATTGACTATCATGAGATCTTTTCTTGTAGCTGGTATATTCATAAGTTTTTCCTCGATTCATTCTTCCATGAATTGCGTAAAACGAAAAAAAGATTCATCAAAATTCAAGATCTAATAAATCAAATAATTAAAAATGACTCTTCAAATTAACGAAAAATTAAAAATTAACGAATTCTTGATTCCCGAATACCCAACCTATTAATTAAGTTTTTATAACGTACTCTATTTTTCTTTGACAAATAAGACAGCAGCCGTTGCCGTTTTCCCAGAATTTTACGTAGACCTCTTTGAGATAAATAGTCTTTTCTGTGCAATTCCAAATGTGAAGTAAGTCGTCTTATTTTATTGGTGAAACTCAATACTTGGAATTCAACGGATCCCCTGTTTTCTTCTTTTTCTTCTTGCGAAATAATTGAGATGAATGAATTTTTTACCATAAAAAGGAATCGCCCCTCTCTTTTTTTGAGATATTTTTATCGATATATATATATTTCTTGATCAGTAATAATAATGCCACTCATTTGAATTTGATATACACAATAATCTTAATTTCGTTAAGAATTCTTAATTTTGTCAAAGAAAATGAAAAATTACTTAATTTATTACTCAATAATCAATCCCATTTTTAAAATTGGATTCGGATAGGATATCCTATACAAAAGTATAGTCTATTTCTGTACTCACAAAAAAAAATAAACAATAATTTAGACTTAAAAAAAATCAGAAGATTTTGTTGATTCATTTTAGATCGAATTAATATTAATATAATGACTTTTCAATCGCGGATACATATGAATCCTTGTCATACTGAAATGACTGCCATTATTGGTATCAAACCAATAGCGATTCATACAAGCTAAATCTTCTAATCGATAATTGGGCCAAAGAAAGAACTTTAATTTAATTAGTTTATTTTTACCTCTATCAAGATTTTTTCTTTTATTCAACAAAACTTGATCGAAATTTGTTACCTTATTTCCATTGCATCCATTGCAAAATACTGTATTTCTATGGATATTGTTTCTATTCCTAGAATTGAAAAAAATTAGAATTCTCAATTCTCTACGATGCCTCGGGGATAAAATATTTTCAAGAACAAGCAAATCATAATGATTTTTGTCTCTATTTCCATTCATTTTTTGATGTATTGCAATGGATTCATAAAAATTCTTCTTATTTTTATCAACTAGGTATCTTTGATTAATTTGATGCTTACTCTTATGAACCAATGAAATACCTATGGTTTGATATATAATAAATTTTCCATCATTTTTTACAGACAGGCGAACTGGTTCGATAAGCAATATTCCCCTTTTCATCACTTCTGTAAGAGGTAAATCCTTATGGACCGTCATAATATCCAGATTCATTTCGTCCCTTTGAATAGCGGATATAACAATTTCTCTTGGATTTGTCATTCTAAGCAGGAGACAATATACTTTGATGTTATTGATGATTCTTTGATTTAAATAATCATCCCATCTCAATTGAAAATTCAAATACCTTTTTAGTAAGAGCTCAAGCTCTGCTTCTATTTTATTCCTGTATTGCTTTTTGTTTCTACGTTTTTTCATGTCTGATCCCGTATAATCTTCTTCAACATCTTTTTCTTTTTTTTTTTCTTGGTTTGAGAGAGCTGATTCAAGATCTGCTTGGTCCGCTAATTCTTTTTCTCCTTGATTTTTATTTTCTAATTCAAAGGTCTTTTTTTCATTCGATAATATAAAAATATCGCTTTTTTTGTTTCCAGTGATACTTTTATGTTTCTTAACATTTTTATTTACATTAAAATTGAAAAGAAGTAATTTGATTGGTATGACCCACGGTTTAATCTTATATGTATTATAAAGTTTCACAAATTCTGGGAATAACCAAAGTTCTAGATTCGATATGGGACGACTTAGTATTTCTTCATTCATTCCCATCCAATCCACAAGAGGTTTTTTTTGATTGAATGGGTTAATTTTTTGATCTTGATGAATCGTGAAATAAAAAAGACCTTTCTTTTTCTTATCAATTTTATCGATTATTTGATAATTATTAACCCCAGTCTTAGTATTTTTTTTTCTGTTGGTGACAGTATCGATATCGACCCAGGCCCTAATATCGGTCTTCTTTCTAAGACAAAAATTGATAATTTTCCAATCAAAATATTTTCGATCCATATTTTTTTTTCTATCTATACTATCATCTTCTCCTAGATAATTATTGATAAGGGTACCTTCCAGCATATCAAATAGTTTGCGTTTAGGCCTATTGTAAGTATAAGAAATCTCTTGGTTATTATTTACTTGTAATGGCAATCCATAAATATATGAGTCTTTCTTATCCTCATAATTTATCGATTTATATGAAAAAAGATCATATCTATATTGTTTTTTAAAATTTTCTTTTTGATTTAGTAATAAATCTATTTCAAAATTATTTTGTTTTTCATAATGAATTAATCGGTTTTTTTCATATGAATCACATTTGTTTAAATCTTTATTTTTAGCCATACGGCATTGATATTGATTGATTCTATTTCGCCATTTTTGCGGTACTAATCGTGACCATCTAATCTGAGATAAATCATATTGATAATGATCCTTTAGCCAGTTTTTCCATTCATTAATTACAGAATTTCGAAGGTTCTTATGTTGTCTTAATTCGGAATCAAATATTTCTTGCGTTCCAACAAAAGACTCTTTTATTTCATTCTTAATAAAAAAAGATGTTCTGTAATATTTAAAGACAGATCTTAACTTATATAAGTTACTGACTTGGGTTTGTGATAATTTGTAGAATACATATGCTTGTGACAAGTAAGATAAGTCCAAAAAAATATGTGAATTCTTATTAATACAAGGTGACCCTTTTATAGTTGAAATAAAGTTAATTATACTTTGATTTGTTTTATCAATTCTTTCTCGATTTGCTTCATTATTGTAAATGTATTTATTAATAATTTTTTTTGTTAATTCAATAAAAAGCTGTGCATTGATTCTAGGGGTATTAATGATACGCAGAAAGATATCTATGTATATCTTTTCAATAAAAAATTTTAAAAAATGATGGGATTTACGAAGTAATCGAATATTTTTTCTTTTTAATATCCGCCAAATATTTTTTGGTGATTCTAATCTTTTATCTTCATAACTTATTTTGTTAGGGTTAAGATTTATCTCTCGAGTTAAAAACTCTCTTTTCTTGTCTTTTTTCATTTTTTCTATTTGATTTATGATTGTATTTGTTCTATTAGTTAGATTTTTAATTCTTTTTTCTGTCAATGAGTAAGTTGCCCAATCCATAGATCGAATTTCAATAGACGATTCGGGAATAATTTTATTATGTATTATCGAATTTGTTTCTTTTTTAGTTTCACTCAATTCATATATTCCTAGTTTTTTCAATCCAAATAATATAATTTGGTTTCTTTTTGAAAATTCTTTTATTATTTTTTTTAGAAATATAATGCTTTTGAGGACCCATTTTTTTGTTTCTTTTGCTACATTTATAAATGTAGCATTTATAAAAAATTTTGTTCTTTCTTTTAAAACTCTTAGAACTAAAAAACATTTTTTTTTTAATTTTAATTTTTTTTTTTCGAATTCTTTAAAAATGGGTTCAAAAAAGGAAAGTTGTTTTCGGGGAGAACCAAAAGGCAGTTCAGCTTCCGTTCCCAAAACTGTTAAAAAACAAAAATCATTTTTTTGTCCTTTCCCTTTCTTTTTAATTGGATCTTTATGAGGGGATCGTAACTTAGATCTGCGCCAAGGTTTCAGACGAAAAGGAAATAGTATCTTTATCTGAATACCGTCTGTTAACCAGTTTTTCGGAAATTCTTTTTCGGATAATTGAACGCCATTATAGGTGCATTTAATATGGATTTCTTTATTCAAATCCTTTAAATCCTCGGACCATTCGGGAAATTGAAATAATAATATACGAACAATATTTTTAGCTATTATTAATGAAGGTAATAGAATATATTTTCTAAAAATTGATTGGATTACTAATAAAAAACCTCTTATTACTTGAGCAAAGAAAAAGCTATCCCAAGCTTCTGCTATTTCTATACGAATTTTTTTCTCTCTTTTGTATTTTTCGTTTTTGTCCTCCTCTTTTTTCTCACTTTCTTTTGTCTTTTCCTTTGTATAATCCGAAATTTTTAATTCCTTCTTTTTCCAAATCCAATTTAAAAAAATGATTTTCATCAGCTCGGGAATATCAAAATAAAAAAAAGGGGGTTTGTCTAGTCTATCCAAAAAAAGAGGGGAATGCACATTTGCTTGAAACAGTTCCCAAATAATCGTTTTACGTCTTTGAGCTCGCACAGAGCCCTTTATTAGATCTCGACGAAAATCCGATTGTTGTGAATAACGTATCAAAGCCAACTCTTCAGCTTGATCAGGATTATTAGTCTCTTTGTTATTAGTATAAGGATCGGTATTCTCCGGAATATCAGTAAAAATCACGACACGTTTGGCTTTTCTTGAACGAATTTGATGATTCGTTGGCTCATTTTTGTCATTTTCTACTTCCTGTTGTTCTAATTCGTCGATTAATTTGTATGACCATCGAGGAACTTTTTTATTGATTTCTTTTATTCCAATATATTTTTTTCTAATTGTTTTATCCCTAGGATCAGTTAGAATTGCATCGAATAAAA